GAATAAAACGTCCATAATAAAGACACTTACTATCCGCTCTTGATTCAACACACTTCCACTGTAGTGTCCGAGTAGATACTGTGACTTTCTCTCGAACCATAGTAATATTATTTGATTTGATCATTGAATCATTTATTTCTCTTGAAATCTCTTCAGTGTTTAGTTCTACACACGCCTTTTTTTCGGGGGTCTACAGCCATTATGGGGCATCGGGGTTACATCTCGTACGAAACTTAATAGTATACCGCTTCGACGAATAGCTCGTAACGCTGCATCTCTTCCAAGACCGGGACCTTTTATCATAACTTCTGCTCGTTGCATACCTTGATCCACTGCTGTACGCATAGCATTTCCTGCTGCGGTTTGAGCAGCAAATGGTGTTCCTCTTCTTGTACCCCTGAATCCACAAGTACCGGCCGAGGACCAAGAAACCACCCGACCCCTTACATCTGTAACCGTTACAATGGTATTGTTGAAACTTGCTTGAACATGAATAACTCCCTTTGGAATTCTGCGTCCACTCTTACGTGAGCTAAGACGTCCGGTTTTGCGTGAACCAATTTTGAGTATAGGTTTTGCCATATTTTATCATCTCATAAATAGGAGTCAGAGGTATATGGATATATCCATTTCATGTCAAAACGAATTCTTTATTTGTCCTTAGGGTTCTTTCGAGAGTTATTTTCGAAAGATTAACCTTGTCTTTGCTTATGTCTCGGGTTGGAACAAATTACTATAATTCGTCCTCGCCTGCGGATCAGTCGACAGTTTTCACAAATTTTACGAACGGAGGCTCTTATTTTCATATTTTGCATTCCTTACCTTAATTATGACTTGATTCAGTGATTCTTGGAAGAAACTAAGTTTCTTGAAATTTGCAATCTGGAATTGTATCCTCCCGAAAATAATGTTGAATGGTCAAATAAAAAACCATCTAATCGATCGAATCCTTCGAATCCTTATTGCGAATTCTATAAATTATACGGCCTCTAGTTGAATCATAGCGACTTACTTCAATTTTGACTCTATCTCCTGGTAGGATCCGTATAAAACTACGTCGGATCCTTCCTGAAACATAACCTAGAATTAGGTCGTCATTATCTAAACGAACCCGGAACATACCGTTGGGAAGTGATTCAGTAATTAAACCTTCATGAACCCACTTTTGTTCTTTCATTTGAGGTAAAACCCCCTTGGTGTATCAACTAATGAAGGAGGAGTGATATTAGACAACCCGTCCTTTCGCTTTTTTTTTCACAAATAGGAAGTTTCCGCTCTAATTCGGATATTAGAAGGATTACCATATATAACACAAAATTTCTCCGCCGATTCTTTCTAGTCGAGCCTCTCGGTCTGTCATTATACCTTGAGAAGTAGAAAGGATTACAATTCCCATCCCACCTAAAATTCTAGGAATGCGTTGGTAGTTAGAATAGATTCGTAGACCAGGTCGGCTTATCCTTTTAAAATTTAAAACAGTTCTATATCGTCCTTTACTATTTCTTCTATGTTGCAGGGTTAAAACCAAAAAATATTTTTTGTTTTCCCGATGTTTCCTCACATTTTTGATAAAACCTTCTCGTAAAAGTATTTTAACAATGTTTTCAGTGATGTTAGTAGATGCTATTCGAACTGTTCCTTTTCTATTCATGTCAGCATTTCGTATAGAAGTTATTATATCAGCAATAGTGTCTCTACCCATGATGAACTAAAATTAGTGGTTTCTCAAAATTTGGATATAATAAACATGCTTTTAAAAAATTATTAAAGGTATATACGTGAGACATAATCTACTAATAATTAATCGATTTCATTCAAGTAAATTTGACTATAACTATATCGCGATTTCGTGTTATAATACCTCAGGGGCTAATGAAACTATTTTAGTAAAATTTAACTGTCTCAATTCTCGTGCAATCGCACCAAAAATTCTCGTTCCTTTAGGATTTCCTTCTTGATCAATAACAACTGCAGCATTGTCATCATATCGTATTATCATACCGTTATCACGTTTGAGTTCTTTACAAGTACGTACAATTACAGCTCTGATCACTTCAGATCTTTCTAAAGGCATATTTGGGACTGCTTCTTTGATCACAGCAACAATAATGTCACCAATATGAGCATATCGGCGATTACTAGCTCCTATGATTCGAATACACATCAATTTTCGCGCTCCGCTGTTGTCCGCTACATTCAAAAGGGTCTGGGGTTGGATCATATCATTTTTTAATCTATTTTTAAAATGCAAAAGGGGCGCAGAAAAAAAAAAGAAATATTCTTTGTCCAAAAAAGAAACCCGAAATTTTTTTTGTTAATCCAAAGGAAAGACTTCTTGCCTTTCATTTTACATTTCTATTCCGAAAGAATAAATTGAGTTTGTATAGGCATTTTGGATGCTGCTATTTGAATAGCCTTTCTGGCTACATTTTCTGCTACTCCCCCTATTTCATAAAGTACTCTACCCGGTTTAACGACAGCTACCCAATATTCGGGGGATCCTTTACCCGAACCCATACGTGTTTCTGCAGGTCTTACTGTAACCGGTTTATCTGGAAATATACGTACCCATATTTTTCCACCACGACGTACATTTCGTGTCATTGCTCGTCTACCCGCTTCTATTTGTCTAGATGTGATCCAAGTAGGTTCAAGTGCCTGAAGAGCGTATTTACCGAAACAAAGACTATTACCTCGATAAGAAATTCCCTTCATTCTTCCTCGATGTTGTTTACGAAATCTGGTTCTTTTGGGGTTATAGTTGATGGGTGTTCCGCAATTCCATCTCTACTCCAGAACTGGACATGAGAGTTTCTTCTCATCCAGCTCCTCGCGAATCAAAAGAAAAGATTGCTAAATATTTAAGCAGGATATTCATCTATGTAAGTAATGAATAATACCCTGAATCTATGGATTCTTTTCTATTTTATCTAGTTTATTTGAAATTCTTCTATACTTTTTTTGATATAGAACTAAATATATATATATATATTTCTAGTTATAGATAATTCGAGTTTTTCTGTATCATCTTTATTTTAATTTATTTTTATCGTATCAGATCGCTTACAATTGAACAATCCAATAAAATCAAATTTTCGCGGGCGAATATTTACTCTTTCATTCAATATCTAGTTCAGCTGTTGGGTTAGCCTAGGACTTTTCCTAATTAATGAAAAGGTTCCTGGTTCGTTCCGCCATCCCACCCAATGAATCATTAGGATTCATGTTCAAGAGAATCTTCTGCATTCATGGGTTCCGTCGTTCCCATCGCTTCTCGATTAATGGTTAGGTCTGAATATTTGACAATGGAGCTCTTCGTGGACTTTATTCTTGAGTCAATCCTCTTAATCATTCTTGGCTCGAAGCTCTTTTTGTTGTTCTATCAACAAATTAGGGATGAATCTCAATATTGATGCTTTATTAGATACATTGTTTTTATGCGATTATTTAGAGACCTTACATATTCGATTGGAATCATATATCATTGCTAGTTTTTCTCTCTTTCTCTCACCATTCCACTTATCCACATCCTTGGAAATTGTGCTTTACAACTCAAACTCAATAATCCTATTTGTTTTTCTGTTTATGCAAAAAAAGATTTCAGTTGCTACAATGATATGACCAATAGATCCTATCTTAACTGTTTCTTTATGATCCAGATAATGTGAAGCGATGAGTTGGTTATTAGTTCTATAGTTCTTAGTTGATACTATGGATTAGTCTTTTTTTTTTATAACCTTAAAAAAAGCAACGAGTCACACACTAAGCATAGCAATTATATCAAATGGTTTATCTAATTTTTATTCAACCCTATAGAATTGCCGAAGTTTTCCTTTTTGTTTGGTTTGATTAGACAAAGAATAAAATAGTTTTTTTTTCAATCATTACCAGTAGATAGAACAGAAACGAAACGGAGGGTTTATTATGCTTCGTCTACAAATATCCAAATTTTGATCCCTAATACCCCATAGATAGTTCGAACTGGATAGGAACAATAATCAATTTTTGCTCGAATCGTTTGTAGGGGAACCCTACCTTCTCGGATCCATTCAACACGTGCAATTTCTTTTCCGTCAATACGACCTGCAATTTGTATTTGAATTCCTTTTGTATCTGCCTGTTCAGTCAATTCAATAGCTTTTTTCATCGCCTTACGAAATGAAACTCTATTTTTTAATTGTCCAGCTATAAATTCTGCAAGAATGTTAGGGTTTCCATAAGGTTTTGCAATTCTTGTAATAGCAATGTTGAGTTTACGGTTTACACAATTTAAATCTTTTTGTACATTCATCTGTAATTCTTCGAGTCTTCGCGATTTACCTTCTATTAATAACTTTGGGAATCCCATATAGATTATGATTTGAATCAGATCGATTCTTTTTTGAATCTCTATATGTGCAATTCCCTCGACACCAGAAGCTATTCTCATATTTTTTTGTACATAATTTTTGATCAAATCCCGTATTTGTTTATCTTCTTGTAGACCTTCAGAATAGTTTTTTGCTTGGTTAAACCAAAGGGAATGATGACTTTGGATTGTACCAAGTCTGAAACCAAGTGGATTTATTTTTTGTCCCATGCTCCCTCACTACTATACATATCATGATACGACATATCCCTGTACTTATTTATATACATCTTTTTTTTACCATAAGATACATTTTTTATTACTTAATTCTATTAGTATATTTAATTATCTAAATAATTATAATCGTATTCTTCAGCTAAGGATATATCTTTCAACACAATGGTTATATGACAACTAGGTCGTTTGATCGGATAACCGCGTCCTCGAGCTCGGGGTTTTAATTTTTTTACAGTAGTACCTTCGTTGACTTCGGCTTTACTAATTATTAACTCTTCTTTCTTGAAATTCCTATTGTGACTAGCATTTGCTGCAGCAGAATAAACTAATTTAAAAATAGGATAACATGCTCGATAAGGCATGAGTTCTAGTATCATAAGTGTTTCCTCGTAAGAACGACCACGAATCTGATCAA